ATATATGATACTTGTAGTACTATAAATAAACATACTTTGGGACACAAAATACCCCACTCGAGATTTTCCTGTTTACGGGGGGTTTGCAGGAACGTTAGACATCTCAGGAGTTTTGGGGGGTAGGGGGGTTTACCGCGAAAAAACCTTCAAAGAGTAGTGTTAGATAACCCAGGGGGTAATATCTTATATTATGCCCTTGATATTCAAATATGGGATTCTTGGAAGGAAAATCATTCATCATTCATATCGTTTCTTGTATTCAAGAAAATGTTCAAACTTGAAAGCCATTACTGTGTGCACTGTGAAATGCCAGAGGAAAGGAAAGAAAAAAAGAGAACCCCTTACCCATTGGAGTGAACGCTCGGCTTGCTGGGTAACGAGTCGTATGATTGCCACCATTAACTTATGCCAGCGTAAAGGAAAGTATGAGGACCCCATTCAATAAATGGACCTGAAATAGGAACCAAATGCCAGGAATAGTGCAAGTTGTGTAACCCCCACTGTAATTGTACCTCACCTTCATTCGTAAAATGTCGAAAAGGTAATAGGATACTGGGTTCTCACTACCCAGATATGTTCGTATTAGTATACATGTAGTTATGATAAGCATGTATATCTTATTTATATATATTTATGATATTCTTGTACTATATATTCTTTTGTACAGATATAATTAATGTTCATGTATAATTTCTTAATTATTTGATATGATATATGTATATATACAATATATGGTTATATTACATATATGTATATATACATATGGTTAATATAATGATATGGTAATATTACATATATGTATGTATCGTACATAGAGATATGGTTAATATAATGATATGGTAATATTACATATATGTATGTATCGTACATAGAGATATGGTTAATATAATGATATGGTAATATTACATATATGTATGTATCGTACATAGAGATATGGTTAATATAATGATATGGTAATATTACATATATGTATGTATGATGTACAGCAAAGAATAGTTTAATGTGAGAATCCTAGCTTTGGGAGTTAGGGGTAGGAGTTAAAGTCTCCTTTGTTTGAGCAGAAGGGAGGAATTTAACCTCCGACATCCGGTTTACAAGACCGGCGCTCTGAGGCTGAGCTACTAATGCAGGCTCATTCAAGGGCTTTGTTTTCAGTTCATCCTATAAGTGGGAAAAAGATCAGGAATAAAGAGAAGTAGAGACAGGATGCTACCTGGCCAATGATAATGAAGGGTTGTTCTGCTGGCATACCTCCAATTCAGGTTAGGATGGCTACGTCTGCAATTAAGGTTCAGAACAGGAATTGGGAGACCGGTCGAAATGCAAGTGTCCGTTGTTTAGAGGTGTGTAAGAAAGGGACAACTATAAGGACAAGAATAGAGGCTAGGAGGGCTAAGACTCCTCCTAGTTTATTAGGGATAGATCGCAGAATGGCGTATGCGAAGAGGAAATATCACTCAGGTTTAATGTGTGGTGGGGTAACCATTGGATTGGCAGGCGTGAAGTTATCGGGGTCTCCTAAAAGGTTGGGTGAAAATAGGGCTAGCGAAGCTAAGGCAACTAGTAGTACTGCAAAGCCTAAGAGGTCTTTGTAGGAGAAGTAAGGGTGGAATGATACTTTATCTGTATTTGAGTTTAATCCGATCGGGTTATTGGAGCCGGTTTCATGGAGGAAAAGTAGATGAAGAATGGTTATAGCTAAAATAACAAATGGGAAAAGGAAGTGGAAGGCAAAGAATCGGGTTAGGGTGGCGTTATCTACTGAAAACCCACCTCAAATTCACTCGACAAGTATTGTGCCAACATAAGGTACAGCGGATAAAAGGTTGGTAATAACGGTTGCTCCTCAGAATGACATTTGTCCTCAGGGGAGGACGTAGCCTACGAAGGCGGTTATCATGACAAGGAGAAGAAGTACTACCCCGATGTTTCATGTTTCTTTATAAAGGTAAGAGCCATAATAAAGACCTCGGCCAATGTGGAAATAAATACAAATAAAGAAAAAAGAGGCACCGTTTGCATGAAGATTACGGATAAGTCATCCGTAGTTTACGTCACGGCAAATGTGAGCAACAGAGGCGAATGCTGATTCGACGTCAGGTGTGTAATGTATTGCAAGGAATAGTCCTGTAAGAATTTGCGAAATAAGGCAAATACCTAATAAGGAGCCGAAGTTTCATCATGCTGAAATATTGGAAGGTGTGGGGAGATCAACTAATGCGTCGTTAACAATTTTTAGTAGCGGGTGGGTTTTCCGTAGGCTTGCCATTAAGTTTCTTATAGTTGAATAACAACAGTGGTTTTTCAAGCCACCAGTCCTGGTTAAAATCCTGGTAGGAATAATGACTTATATCGTGTTTGTATTTCTGTTTGGCTTAGTATTAAGTGTGATTGTGGTTGCTTCCGGCCCTTCTCCTATTTTTGCTGCTTTAGCGTTAGTAGTGGTAGCGGGGATGGGTTGTGGGGTGCTGGTGAAGTATGGTGGTTCGTTTTTATCATTAGTGCTATTTCTAATTTATTTGGGTGGGATATTAGTTGTGTTTGCTTATTCGGTGGCCTTGGTTGCTGATCCTGATCCGGCAATTTGAGGAAGTCCAGGAGCTTCGTTTCTTATAATAGCATATGCAGTAGGAGTGGTGTTGACCGGTTGTTATTTAGGTGGGGGGTGATATGAAGCTTCTTGGGTGCCCGCCGATGGTCTTGAGGAGTACTTTCTTTTTCGAGGGGATGTCGGAGGGGTGGCTTTAATATATTCGTCGGGCGGCAATATATTAGTAATTAGTGCATGGGTGTTACTGCTTACTTTACTAGTGGTTCTAGAGTTAACACGGGGGTTAGCACGTGGAACACTTCGTGCAGTTTAGAAGGATACTAATAGGGTTGTCAGGACTAGGGTGAGTAGGAAGAGGGTGAGATAGGTTTTAATTATACCTCGTTGTGTATTACTTGCTGTTGTAATTAAAGGTATATTAGATGTAACAAGTGCTTTTGGTCCGGTCTTTTCTAATCAGGTTTGGTCAACTATTTGGCTAGCTACGGCTTGTCCTAACATAAGGTTTAGTTTTGGTATGAAGCGGTGAATAAGGGGAGGAAAGAAGCCTAATATGTTGGAGAAGTGATGTGGGACAAGTATAGGTTTAAATTTAAATTGCTTGCTAGTGAGGGATGCCAATTCAAGGGCAGTGATTAGGCCGAGGATAGTCACGATCAGTGCAGCTAATTTCAACAGGGGGGGTATAGACATGACGGGTGTTTTTAGGGGGGTGATGCTCGAGGTAATAAGAAGTCCTGCAATAATACTTCCTCATGCTAGCCGTTTAATAGGGTTAATGACTGCAGGGTTGTTCTCATTAATAGGTGAAAAGGAGTTAAATCGTGGGTGGCCTATTGAGACAAAGAAGACAACTCGAAGGCTGTAAATGGCTGTAAATGATGTGGCAATAAGGGTTAGGGTTAGGGCTCAGGCGTTCAAGTGGGAGGTGTTTAGGGCTTCAATGATAGCATCTTTGGAGAAGAATCCAGCTAAAAACGGAGTTCCGGTGAGAGCTAGGCTGCCAATAGTTAAACATGAAGAGGTAAAAGGGGTGAGGTGATGTATTCCTCCCATTTTACGAATATCCTGCTCATCGTTTAGGCTATGGATAATTGAACCTGAACACAAGAATAGTATTGCTTTAAAAAATGCGTGGGTACAAATGTGTAAGAATGCGAGTTGTGGTTGGTTTAAGCCAATAGTAACTATTATAAGACCAAGCTGGCTTGATGTTGAGAAGGCAACGATTTTTTTAATGTCGTTTTGGGTTAGAGCACAAGTTGCAGTGAAGAAGGTGGTTAGGGCACCTAAGCATAAACAAAGGGTTAGGGCTGCTGGGTTGTTCTCTAAGAGTGGGCTTATACGTACCATAAGAAAAATACCGGCAACAACTATGGTGCTTGAATGAAGTAGGGCAGAGACCGGTGTAGGACCCTCCATGGCGGAGGGTAGCCATGGGTGGAGTCCGAACTGGGCCGATTTGCCGGTGGCGGCAACGATTAGTCCTATAAGCGGGAGAGTTATATCGAAGTCGTTCGCAGTGATAAACATTTGTTGTATTTCTCAGGAGTTAAGGTTGGTTGCTATTCATGCTATGGCGAGAATAAGTCCGATGTCGCCGACTCGATTATAAACGACTGCTTGTAAAGCAGCTGTGTTTGCGTCTGCCCGGCCGTACCATCAACCGATAAGAAGGAAAGACATAATTCCAACTCCTTCCCACCCGATAAAAAGTTGAAATATGTTGTTTGCTGTTACTAAAATGATTATTGCGATAAGAAATACTAGTAAATATTTAAAGAATCGGTTCATGAAGGGGTCAGAATGTATGTACCATGATGCGAATTCTAAAATTGATCATGTTACGTAGAGTGCGATTGGGGTAAAGATAACTGAGTAGTAGTCGAATTTTAGACTAATATTGATGTCAAATGTAATAGTGTTCATTCAGTTTCAGTTAGTAATAATTGCTTCTGCTCCCTCATTAAAAAACAAGAAGAGGGGTAATAGGCTGACAAAAAATGCTAACTTAACTGCGGTTTTAACTTGTGTTAGTGCCCAGTCTGGGTGTTGTGGACGGGGAGTTAGGGTGGTTAATACCGGGTATGCGAGTAGTAGAAAAATAAAGATTAGGCTGGTTGTTATTATTAAAGAGGTGGGGTGCATAGCTGCTACTTGGATTTGCACCAAGAGTCTCTGGGACCTAAGGCCAGTGGATGAGCTGTTATCCTTTAGGAGCTATTCGAGTGAGCCCTGGGGTTAAACCAAGGTCATGAAAATTAGCAGTTTTCACTGCTGTCGAGCCTCTCTCGGTAAATAAGGGGATTTTAACCCCTGTTTTCAGAGCCACAGTCTAATGTCTTGTATTAAACTATATCTACAGGCAGCTCAGCCTCAAATTAACTCGGGTTTGAGGATAAGAAGGGCTAATGGAAGCAGGTGTAGGAGCATAAGAAGGTGTTCTCGTGAGTGAGAAGGGTCTAGGGCAATAATATGGGTTGGAAGGGGGCCCCGTTGTGTTATAAGGAATATATAGAGGGAATACGCAGCAGTAATTAAGGTTCCTGCCCCCGTGAGGATTAAAGTTCAATTAGATCAGTTAAATAAAGAGGTTAAAATTATTAGTTCTCCCATAAGGTTTGGTAGAGGGGGAAGTGCTAGATTGGCTAGACTGGCGATGAATCATCATGTTGTTATAAGAGGTAATACTATTTGTAGTCCACGGGCTAGTACTATTGTTCGGCTGTGAGTTCGTTCATAGTTAGTGTTAGCTAGGCAGAATAAAGCGGAAGACGTCAACCCGTGTGCGATTATAAGGATAAGTGCTCCGGTGAAGCCTCAGGGGGTTTGAATTAAGATGCCTCCGGCAACTAAGCCTATATGACTTACTGAGGAATAAGCAATTAAAGACTTTAGGTCTGTTTGTCGTAAACAAATTGATCCGGTTATTACTACACCTCAAAGGGCAAAAATAATAAAGGGGTAACTTAGTTCTTTGGTTAAAGGTTCTAGTATAATTATTATTCGTATTATACCGTAACCTCCAAGCTTGAGAAGTACAGCAGCAAGAACTATGGAGCCTGCAATTGGTGCTTCTACGTGTGCCTTGGGAAGTCAGAGGTGTACACCGTAAAGGGGTATTTTAACTAAAAATGCGAGTAAACAACCGGCTCATCATAGTTTATCCGCGTAAGAAGTTAAATGTATTGGTGCAGAGTATTGAAGGGTTAAGAGAGAAAGAGTCCCCGTGCCGTTCTGAAGGAGTAAAAGTGCCACAAGTAGTGGGAGAGAGCCCGCTAGTGTGTAAAATAAAAAGTATGTACCTGCATTTAAACGTTCTGTTTGGTTACCCCACCGAGTGATGAGCACTAGGGTTGGAATAAGAGTAGCTTCAAATATAATATAAAATAAAATAATTTCGGTGGCACCGAAGGCTATGATTAGAAAAATTTGTAAAGAGGTTAACAAAGTAATAAATATTCGTTGTCGACTAACGGGTTCTGAAGAAGTGTGGTTTTGGCTGGCTAAGATTATTAGGGGTAATAATCAGCATGTTAAAACTAGAAGTGGAGTTGATAAAGGGTCTGTGGCCATATAACTGTTTAAACAGGTTCAGCCGGTTTCTGAAAGATTAGTTAATCATGAGAGGCTAATAAGAGCAATGATCAGGCTGTGGGTAAGAGTTGCGGTTCATAGTCACTTTGATTGAAGTAACCAAGTTGTTGGGACAAGCATAAGTGTTGGGATGAGGATTTTTAACATTGTAGCAGATTAAGGTTTTGGAGGCGATCACTTCCATGGGTTCGTGAGGTAGCTACCAGTAGTGCTAGGCCTGCACTTGCTTCACAGGCTGAAAAAGCTAGTAGAAGTATAGGGGAAGCAGAAAAACTGGTAGAATCTAGTTGTAAGGTTCAAATTGATAGGGCAATAAACAGGGAAAGTATTATGGCTTCCAAACATAGTAGGGCTGAAAGTAGGTGGGTACGATGGAATGCTAAGCCGGCCACCCCTAATATAAAGGTTGATGAAAAGGCGAAGTGAACTGGAGTCATTAGACGGTTATGGACTTTAACCATAAGCTCTTGAGCCGAAATCAAGTATTTTATTTATACTAACCGCATATTCAGCCCATTCTAAACCCCCTTGAAGTCATTCATAAATTAGGCCTAGTGTTAGAAGAAGAAGAACAGCAAAAGCCCAAAAAAGGGTAATCTGGGGCGAGGGTAATTGATCCCCTCAGGGGAGGGGTAAGAGTAGTGCGATTTCTAAATCGAAGAGAAGAAAAAGGATGGCAACTAAAAAGAAGCGAAGTGAGAATGGTAAGCGGGCTGAGCCGAGCGGGTCGAACCCGCATTCGTATGGGGATAGTTTCTCGTGGTCAGGGGTTATTAAAGGGAGTCAGAATGACACAAGAGCTAGGATAATAGAGAGTGTAGCGGCAATTAGTACAATTGTTGTGATTAAATTCATTATCTTTCCTTGGATTTTAACCAAGGCCTGGTGATTGGAAGTCACTTATACTGGAGCTAATACTAGAAAGATTATGATCCTCATCAATAGATAGATACGTAAAGGAAGAGTCATACGACATCTACGAAATGTCAGTATCATGCAGCTGCTTCAAAGCCGAAGTGGTGTTCAGATGTGAAGTGATATTGGATCTGACGCAGTAAACAAACGGCTAAAAATGTAGAGCCAATAATTACATGGAGGCCATGGAAGCCGGTGGCGACGAAGAAAGTGGAGCCATACACACCGTCGGCGATTGTGAAGGGGGCTTCATAATATTCTAGAGCTTGAAGGAAAGTGAAATAAAAGCCTAAAAGAATGGTTAACGCGAGGGATTGAATAGCCTGTTTTCGTTCCCCTTCCATAATGCTATGATGTGATCAAGTTACGGTAACTCCCGAGGCAAGAAGGACTGCAGTGTTTAGTAATGGGACTTCAAATGGGTCAAGGGGAATGATTCCTGTGGGGGGTCAGCAACCGCCAAGCTCTGGGGTAGGAGCTAAACTAGCATGGTAGAAGGCTCAAAAAAAGCCTAAGAAAAAGAAAACTTCTGAGGTAATAAATAGAATTATTCCGTATCGTAGGCCTTTTTGGACTGGGGGGGTGTGATGTCCCTGGTAAGTACCTTCTCGAATAATGTCTCGTCATCATTGGTATATAGTGAGAAGGAGAAGAATTAATCCTGCAGTTATTAGTGTTGTAGAGTTGAAGTGGAATCAAATAGCAAGACCTGACGTTATTAGTAAGGCGGCAATTGCGCCCGTGAGAGGTCAGGGGCTGGGATCAACTATGTGGTATGCGTGTGCTTGGTGGGCCATTAGACGTTTTCTTGTAGGTATAGGCTTAAAAGTAGGGTAAATACATAAGCTTGAATTATTGCCACTGCAATTTCTAGGAGTGTGAGAAGTACTATTAAAATTGTTGCTAGTATTGCTACAGCAGGTATTAATGGAAGAAGAGTTGCTGCAGCTATCGCAATCAGTTGAATTAAAAGGTGACCGGCTGTAAGATTAGCTGTTAGCCGAACTCCAAGAGCGAGTGGTCGAATAAAGAGGCTAATTGTTTCGATCACAATTAATACAGGAATAAGGGGGGTTGGGGTACCTTCGGGAAGTAAGTGTCCTAATGCTACGGTTGGTTGGTTTCGCATACCAATAATAACGGTTATTAGTCAAAGAGGGACGGCGAATCCTAAATTTAAAGATAGCTGCGTGGTGGGTGTGAAAGTATATGGGAGAAGCCCTAGTATATTTAAGGAAATTAGGAATAGTAATAAAGAAGTTAAGAGTACAGCCCATTTATGGCCGGGGGTGTTTACAGGAAGGAGAAGCTCTTGGATAAATCGTTGGATGAATCAATTTTGGAGTGTTAGAAGTCGATTGTTTAGTCATCGAGATGTGGGCGCAGGGAATAGTAGTCATGGAAGAGTAAGGGCTAAACCGATTAAAGGAATGCCTAGTAGAACAGGGCTCATAAATTGATCGAAAAGGCTTAATGTCATGGTCAGTTTCAGGGTTCCCCTTTAGGCTTCTGTGTGCTTTGTGGGGTGGGTTCATTGGGGAAAGTGTGGGCTATAACTTTAGGGGGAAGAATGATTAGGAAAACTAATCACGAAAAGACTAAGATAGCAAATCAAGGTGTAGGATTGAGTTGGGGCATGTCGTTAAGGGTGGTTGGGAATCACCAATCTTTAGCTTAAAAGGCTAACGCTACTCCCGGTTTAGCTTCTTAACGAGGCGTCTTCAAGTATTAAGGATGATCAGTTTTCAAAGTGTTCTAGTGGAACTGCTTCTACTACAATAGGCATAAAGCTGTGGTTAGCTCCGCAGATTTCAGAACATTGACCATAAAATACACCTGGGCGGGATGCAATGAAGGCTGTTTGGTTTAATCGTCCTGGGACTGCGTCCATTTTTACACCAAGGGATGGAACGGCTCATGAGTGGAGAACGTCTTCAGCGGAGATTAGAACTCGGATTGGAGATTCAACAGGAATTACTATTCGATGGTCTGCTTCAAGAAGTCGGAATTGTCCGGGTGTCAGGTCTTGCGTGGGGATTATATAAGAGTCAAATCCTAAGTCTTCATAATCTGTGTATTCGTAGCTTCAGTATCATTGATGGCCTACGGCTTTAATTGTAAGGTGTGGGTCGTTAATTTCATCCATAAGATAAAGGATTCGAAGGGACGGAAGGGCAATAAGAATAAGAATAATAGCTGGAAGAATTGTTCAGATAATTTCAATTTCTTGGGAATCTAAAATATATTTATTGGTAAGTTTAGTAGATACTATAGCCACAATAATGTAAAGTACTAAAGTACTAATTAAAAAAACGATTATTAAGGCATGGTCGTGGAAATGAAGAAGTTCTTCTATAACAGGTGAAGCTGCATCTTGAAAGCCTAGCTGCGAGGGATGTGCCATTATGTTTTAAGATACGCGGGGCTTAAACCCACTATTCTGCCTCGACAAGGCAGTGTAATATCTATTTACTAGTATCTTATAAGAAAGTGACAGAGTGGTTGATGTGATTGGCTTGAAACCAGTTTACGGGGGTTCGATTCCTCCCTTTCTCGTTAGTCTGATTGAACTAAAACAAATGCAGGCTCTTCGAATGTATGATAAGGGGGAGGGCAGCCATGCAGTCATTCTACATTAGTTGCAGTTAGTTCAACGGATAGTACTTCTCGTTTGGCGGCGAATGCTTCTCAAATAATAAACAGGAACATAATTACTGCCACAAGTGAGATTAATGAACCAATGGAAGATACTGTATTTCAAAGGGTATAAGCATCTGGGTAGTCTGAATATCGTCGAGGTATTCCGGCTAAACCTAAGAAGTGTTGAGGGAAGAATGTTAAGTTTACACCAATAAACATAATTCCGAAGTGAATTTTTGTTCATGTGCTATGTAGGGTGTATCCGGTGAATAGGGGGAATCAGTGAACGAAAGCGGCAATGATTGCAAATACAGCTCCCATAGATAAGACGTAGTGGAAGTGGGCTACAACATAATATGTATCGTGTAAGACAATATCTAAAGAAGAGTTGGCTAGGACGATACCTGTTAGTCCTCCAACTGTGAATAGGAAGATAAAACCAATGGCTCATAGAAGAGGGGTCTCTCATTTAATAGAGCCTCCGTGAAGGGTTGCTAATCAGCTAAACACTTTTACACCGGTGGGGATAGCAATAATTATTGTTGCTGATGTGAAGTAAGCTCGTGTATCAACGTCTATACCAACGGTAAATATATGGTGAGCTCAAACGATAAAACCTAGAAGGCCGATGGCCATCATAGCTCATACCATTCCTATATAACCAAATGGTTCTTTTTTACCTGAATAATAGGCAACGATGTGTGAGATTATTCCAAAGCCTGGTAAAATAAGAATATATACTTCAGGATGGCCAAAGAATCAGAAAAGGTGTTGGTATAAAATAGGGTCCCCTCCACCTGCCGGGTCAAAGAAGGTTGTGTTTAGGTTTCGGTCTGTAAGAAGTATTGTAATCCCGGCGGCAAGAACCGGTAGGGATAGTAAAAGAAGGACTGCGGTAATGAGAACAGCTCATACGAAAAGAGGAGTTTGGTATTGTGAGATAGCTGCCGGTTTCATATTAATAATGGTTGTGATAAAATTAATAGCTCCAAGGATAGATGAAACCCCTGCCAGATGTAGTGAAAAGATAGTTAAATCTACTGATGCTCCGGCGTGGGCTAGATTACCAGCTAAAGGGGGATAAACTGTTCACCCAGTTCCGGCTCCAGCTTCAACACCAGAAGATGCTAAAAGAAGCAGGAAGGAAGGAGGTAAAAGTCAAAAGCTCATGTTGTTTATTCGAGGGAATGCTATATCGGGGGCCCCGATCATTAATGGGATGAGTCAATTACCGAAACCTCCAATCATGATTGGTATTACTATAAAGAAAATCATTACAAAGGCGTGGGCTGTAACGATAACATTGTAAATTTGGTCGTCCCCAAGTAGGGCACCAGGTTGGCTTAATTCAGCCCGGATTAGAAGGCTTAAGGCTGTACCTACTATACCAGCTCATGCACCAAATACCAGATACAGGGTGCCGATGTCTTTATGATTAGTCGAGAAAAATCAACGTGTGATTGCCACAGGTAAGATGGCTGAGTAAGCGGTGGATTGTAGCCCCATATACAGAGGTTTGAGCCCTCTTCTTATCAAGCCTTGAAGTGTTTGGCACGTAAGATTGCAAATCTTAAAGAGCAGACTAACGTCTGCCGGGGCTTCCCCGCCCCCTCCCCCTCCCCCAACGAGGGGGCGGGGAAGATAGACGGATGCTCGTTGGTTTGGGCGCTTAGCTGTTAACTAAGAGTTTGTAGGATCGAGGCCTGCCTGTCTAGGAAAGGCTTTATCTTAATTAAAGTGTCTGCTTTGCACGCAGAAGATGTGGGGTAATGTCCCGCAAGTCTTACAGGAGCTGGAGGATTCTCACCCCCGCCTAGGGCTTTGAAGGCCCTTGGACTTTACTATCCTAAGCTTCTAAAGAGCTAGTACTGCTGCAGCAGCCGGGGCTAGCGGTAAAAGTGAGAGGGTGGCTAAGGTAGACGCGGCTAGTGGAAATGCAAGCTGTGTTGAGGGGAGGCGTCATGGGGTAATACCGGAAAGATTATTAGGGGACACGGTAAGGGTTATGGCATAGGTAAGTCGTAAATAAAAGTATAGGCTGAGGAGGGCGCTTAGAGCTGCAATGGTTGCTGCGGGGGCCAGGTCTTGTTTTGTTAGTTCTTGTAGAATTAGTCATTTTGGCATAAAGCCTGTAAGAGGGGGTAGGCCGCCAAGAGACAGAAGTACGAGGGGGGTAAGGGTGGTAATTACGGGGGCCTTGGTTCAGGAAATAGCGAGTGTGTTGATGTTCAAGGCTTTATTAAGTTTAAATGTAAGAAAGGTAGAGAATGTTATAATGAAGTAAGTGAGGAGAGCAAGGAGGGTGAGAGAAGGGGAGAATTGTAGCACTAAAATTATTCACCCTAAGTGAGCGATTGATGAGTAAGCTAAAATTTTCCGTAGTTGGGTTTGATTTAATCCTCCTCAGCCACCCACGAGGGTGGAGGCAAGGCCTATCATTATAAGAGTGGAGGAGTTAGTGGGGTGAATTTGAACTAAGAGGGCGAATGGGGCAAGTTTTTGTCAGGTGGATAAGATAAGGCCGGTAGTAAGGTCTAAGCCTTGAAGAACTTCTGGAAGTCAGGCATGGACTGGTGCTAGGCCAATTTTGAGTGCAAGGGCAAGTGTGATTATAGTAGATGGAATAGGGTGAGTTATTTGTTCAATACCTCATTGGCCGGTAAGTCATGCGTTAGCTGTGCTAGCAAATATGAGTATAGCAGCTGCAGTGGCTTGTGTAAGGAAATATTTGGTTGTGGCTTCGACTGCCCGAGGGTGGTGATTTTGTGCTATTAAAGGAATGATGGCGAGGGTATTTATTTCAAGGCCTATTCATGCTAGCAGTCAGTGCGAGCTTGCAAATGTAATGGTAGTTCCTAAGCCCAAGCCAAACAAGAGAGCGGCTAAGATGTAAGGGTTCATTAGTAAAAGAAGGATTTTAACCAACATGTTTGGGGTATGGGCCCAAAAGCTTAATTAGCTGATTCTACTAGGAAGTGGTGTAGTGGAAGCACAAAGAGTTTTGATCTCTTTAGGTAGGGTTCGAGTCCCTTCTTTCTAAGGATTCGGGGGGACTTTAACCCCCATAGTTCACTCTATCAAAGTGGCCCTTGGGTTTCAGGCACGAGTCCGGGTTACAGCTGAGGTGGTAGGCCTGCAAATGCTACGGGGAGGGCAAGGTGTCAAATCACCAAGGCAAGAGTTAGGGGAAGAAAGCTTTTTCAAATAAGGTGTATAAGTTGGTCGTATCGGAACCGTGGGTATGAGGCTCGCACTCAGAGAAACACTATCGAGAGAAGGGCTGCTTTAATTATTAAATTAGTAGCTGTGAGTTCAGGTAGTGTAGGAATGTGGGAAGCTCCGAGAAAGAGGGTAGCAGAGAGCGTATTTATAAGTAAAATATTCGCGTACTCTGCTAAGAAAAAGAGGGCAAAAGGTCCGCCTGCGTATTCGACATTAAATCCGGAGACCAGTTCCGATTCACCTTCAGTGAGGTCAAAGGGGGCTCGGTTAGTCTCTGCAAGAGTAGAAATATATCATATTGCGGCTAGGGGTCAGGCGGGAATGACCAATCAGACAGCTTCTTGAGCTACGTTAAAGGTTTGAAGGGTAAACCCACCTGTGAAGATAACGGCATTAAGTAAAATCAGGCCTAGGCTAACTTCATAAGAAATGGTCTGAGCAACAGCCCGGAGGGCGCCAATTAAGGCATATTTTGAATTTGACGCTCAACCCGAGCCTAAAATAGAGTAGACTGCTAGACTTGAAAGGGCTAAGACAAATAAAATACCTAAATTTAAGTCGGCAACTGGGTATGGGAGAGGCATGGGAGCCCAAAGGGAGAGGGCAAGGGTTAAAGCTAGTATTGGGGCTAAGAGGAATAAGATTGGGGAAGAAGTAGAGGGTCGGATAGGTTCTTTGATAAACAGTTTAACACCGTCTGCGATAGGTTGAAGGAGGCCATATGGCCCAACGATATTAGGACCCTTACGTAGTTGTATGTATCCAAGAACTTTCCGTTCAATTAGGGTAAGAAAAGCCACGGCAAGGAGGACGGGTACAATAAAGGCTAAGGGGTTGAGGATATGGGTTATAAGGGCGGCTATCATAGTTGAGGAGAGGAATTGAACCCCTGTTTAAAGTGTTTAAGTCTTTTGCAATAATCCGGACTCTGCCACCCCAACATGTTATTATTTCGAACTTAAAGGGCATGCCCTTTTGCCTATTTTAGTTGGTTTCAATAGGAGGGGTGAGGCGTGCCTATGGTATTGGCCTCTTCTTTCCGGTCCTTTCGTACTAGAAAAAATCACAACATAGATAGAAACTGACCTGGATTACTCCGGTCTGAACTCAGATCACGTAGGACTTTAATCGTTGAACAAACGAACCCTTAATAGCGGCTGCACCATTAGGATGTCCTGATCCAACATCGAGGTCGTAAACCCCCTTGTCGATATGGGCTCTAAAAGGGGATTGCGCTGTTATCCCTAGGGTAACTCGGTCCGTTGATCGGCATTGCCGGATCTTATGGTCAGAATTTCTGTTTATTAGAGTTGCAACTCTTAGGTGTAGGAGGAAGTGCTCCCATTCCACGTGGGGGTTCTTTATTTCCCCGCGGTCGCCCCAACCAAAGACATACGGGTACGATTCATTTGGTTTAGTCTTTTATTAAAGGTTGTTTAACATGGTGTACCTTGGTGTCTAAAGCTCCATAGGGTCTTCTCGTCTTATGTAAATATACCCGCTTCTGCACGGGAAGATCAACTTCACTGACCTGAAAAAGGAGACAGCTAAGCCCTCGTTATGCCATTCATACAGGTCTCCATTTAAAAGACAAGTGATTGCGCTACCTTCGCACGGTTAAAATACCGCGGCCGTTTAACATATAGTCACAGGGCAGGCTGGACCTCTTATACGTATCTTGCAAGAGGCGATGTTTTTGGTAAACAGGCGAGGCTTGTGTTTGCCGAGTTCCTTCTTTTTCTTTTAGTCTTTCCTTAAGGCACACCAGTGTGGGGTTAACGGGTAATTGTTGGATGGTTTTCTGGTTACTTACTTTCTTTTCATTTCCCTCTTTGTAGGGGGCCGTTAAGTTTCGGTGCGGGTTCGTTCCGATTTACACTTGTGCAAGGAGAGAGGCGTTGCTCTCTTGTTACTCATATTAGCATGTACGCTCTCATGTTTGCATGAGACGACCTGATATTGTTAGGGGGTTAAGAGTTAAATATCTAAATATAGGGCTGGGTTGAATGCCCGAGCTTTAACGCTTTCTACTGGGATGGCTGCTTTTAGGCCCACGGGGGCATAATACCTTAATTAATATGATCTTTACCCTCCTTGGAAAGTTGTATCTTGTGTCAAAGGGGCTGTACCCCCTTTGACTAACTCTCTCAGCTTCTATTACATCGGCAGGGGTAAGGCCGTGTTGAAGAGAGAAGCTGGGAGGCTGAACTCCTATCCAATTCTCAGGTAACCAGCTATAACTAGGTTCGGTAGGTCTGTCACCTCTACTCAAAGTTCTTCCCACTCTTTTGCCACAGAGACGGGTTTGCCCTATTACTAGGCTGTCTTGGAGTAGCTCACTTAGTTTCGGGGTTTCAAACTAAAGTGCTCTTTGCTTGAATTATTCTAACTAAATCATGATGCAAAAGGTACGAGGTAAAATCTCTGCTTTTCTTAGCTTCACTAAGTTGTTTCATTTCTCTTTCAGCGTTCCCTTGCGGTACTTTCTCTGTTGCTCCGATATTCCTTTTCTGTCGCCCATACTAAGGATGTGAAATGGTTTGTTTAGGTGTAATTAGTATATTTGAGGTTATTAATATTGATTTGTTGCGTTTGTGTGGTGGGCTAGCTAGTCGGCTTCAGGGTAATCCGATTTGCACGGATGACTTTTCAGTGTAAGGGAAATGCTATCCTATTTTAGCTATACTCTGATTTTTCCAAGTGCACCTTCCGGTACACTTACCATGTTACGACTTGCCTCCCCTTTGCGGTTTTAGTGCGTTAATTACTAGGATGATGTGCTTGGGGAGAGTGACGGGCGGTGTGTACGCGCTTCAGAGCCAATTTCAGTGGAACACTCTATTTTCCACTTACTACTAAATCCTCCTTCAGATAAACTTTTCAGTACATCATTCGTATTCGCTATATTAGCGAATGTAGCCCATTTCTTCCCCTCTCATGCGCTACACCTCGACCTGACGTTTTGGGTGGTGCCAATTTTGCTTACTATAAAACCCTCACAGGGTAAGCTGACGACGGCGGTATATAGGCGGGTAAAACAAGGGAGGGTGAGGTTGAACGGGGGTTATCGGTTCTAGAACAGGCTCCTCTAGGGGGATCTAAAGCACCGCCAAGTCCTTTGGGTTTTAAGCTAATGCTCGTAGTACCCTGGCGGATAGATTATGTATTATTCTATAAATGTTTACGGCTAAGCATAGTGGGGTATCTAATCCCAGTTTGTATCATAGCTTTCGTGGGGTCAGGTAAGATAAAGCCACTTTCGTGGTGGGGCTTCGTGTCTTCGGATACGTATAACTGCTCTGAAGATATTCGGCTTTAGTTGAATAATATCTTAACCACGCTTTACGCCGGTGTCTATCAACTTGGGTCACTCGTATAACCGCGGTGGCTGGCACGAGTTTTACCGGCCCTCTTAGCTTTAACTAAGTCAAGTTTTCACTTATAGCTTAAGGTTTACCACTGCTGAATTCCCTTGGGGGTGTGGCTAAGCAAGGCGTCATGGGCATGGTTAAAGTGTGCCTGATACCAGCTCCCTGTTTTCAGTAAGAAAACGTGGGGCATTCTCACAAGAGCGCGGATACTTGCATGTGTAAATATAGCTAAAGTTGATAGTAAAGTCAGGACCAAGCCTTTGTGCTTGCGAGGCTTTCTAGGGCCTATCTTAACATCTTCAGTGTTATGCTTTAATTAAGCTACGCTAGC